AAGGAGGCAGCGGGGATTCGACTTCCCCTGGGGGTAGGGTACTACAAAAGGAAGTTGATCGTGCATTAATTGAAAATGGAATTGATTTTTCCTGGGTCGATGCCCGAGGGGTTAATGGGGACGGACTGTAAATTCGTTGGCAATATGTCTACGCTGGTTCAAATCCAGCTCGGCCCAAGAATTCGCTCATAGACCGTGAGATGCAAATTTTGTCTTTCTGAAGCGCACGATACGTGGGAATAAAAGAATTCCATTCTATATACATACCTCTTTATTTGTTTTATTTACTTGTTCCAAAAAATTCGGATCTAGAGAATGTAATGATCTAGATTCATATCAGTATCTGTAAGTATAAAGGAAAGTCTAAATAAACGAAAAAAGAAATCTTTTTTGATTGAAAAATTGATGATCAATCGATTTGTAAATAAAGAAAGAATCACTAGTAATGTAATTACTGTCGTTCTCACAAAAAAGAAAGTGCATAGTCATGCAGATATCACTATATCACTCGTGTCTCTGTTACAACACGAAAAAAATGGGTTTGAATGAAATCCTAAAAATATTGATGCGGTATACCTTATTTCCCTGGGATTGTAGTTCAATTGGTCAGAGCACCGCCCTGTCAAGGCGGAAGCTGCGGGTTCGAGCCCCGTCAGTCCCGACGGATCCAATAGACACATCAACTCACCTCTCTATTTTCTTTTTCTGGTAAAAGGGGCACAATGAAATTAATAGAATTTCGGTCATTCTCAATAGGGATTTTTTTTCTTTTTTCGTTATTTCTCATCAAACACAACCAAATATTTAAATTTTCATTACTTCAACTAGTACCTATTGGGGGGAGAGAGATCTAATTGGACTAATCCAATTATTGGGAACATCATATTCCGGATTCCAAAGGATAGCGTACTGGGTCTGGTCTTTCAATTTATTGCCTCTATCTAATGGAATAGAGTATCATATGTTTCTCGGGAGCACATACACAACTAGAATTCATTTCTTGTACACTCCAAAAAAAATAAAAAAAATGGAATTTGAGTTACCCGGAAAAAGACTTTTCAGATGAAAACTCTCTCCCTTTCTAGTTCCGATTTTGGGTAGTCTCAATGACTCAAACTAACTCCTTTTTTTTAATCTATCTCATTCCAATTTTACACCGAACTTTTTTTTAATCTATGCTAGTACTAATCCAAGAAAAGAGAATATTAAAAAAAGAAAGATCAAATAACCACCCCCTTTAGCTTTATTATTCGTGTTATTTGTGAGGTAATGAATAATCGTTTGATTGTCCAAGGAAGGCGGTAGGTTGTAGAAAGAATGTAAAAAAAGAAAAAAAGATTTCTCGATTCGATGACGAATTCAATTTTATATTGAGTATGGATAAAGGATCTTCCTATGTTATACTATTTAATTCGCGACGGCGAAGTGATTTGATAGCCCAGATTTTGTTATTCATAATATTGATGCGATTCAATATCATCGAGATGGAATTCATCCCCTTGAATTTACAGGCGAAATTTTGATTATCTCTATGGGATTAAATCCCGAGTTATTGCGAAGTAAAAACCACTTAGATTATGGAAGTAAATATTCTCGCATTTATTGCTACTGCACTCTTTATTCTAGTTCCTACTGCTTTTTTACTTATCATATATGTAAAAACGGTCAGCCAAACCGATTAATCTGAATGAAACTTGACTTCTTATGTCTTTATCAATGAGAATTATTTAAGAAATAAATATAAATAAAGGATTCCAATTTCGTTTCTTAAATCTTCAATTAAATACGCAGGCTAGAATCAACAGTATTCTATGAGATTTGATAATATGGTAGAAAGGTTGATATATTTCTTTCTACCATATTATCTATTAGATTGGTGGTTTTTTAGTTTATAAAGTTGTACTGTATAAAGATACAGGCTTAATATAGAGCAATCTTCTAAAATATCTATCTTCATATCGATAGAATTCTATCCATAGAATATACATAGGGCCCCAGTTCTATTTCTTTGCTAGATTTCTTTTTTTGATTTGTATTGATTCCGACCGAAATAAAAAAAAAAGGGGGGTAACTCTTACTTTTACGGCTTGAATTCCGAGATTTCTGATTATTTCAAATCGAAATCCCAGTATCTATCGAAAAAAATAAAATCAAAGAAGTAAAAAGTCTACGGACAGGGCTCCCATTAATTTCATAAAAAAAAACCAGTCATTTTTTTTTAGCATTCCAAACCAAAAAAGTATTTGATTAAATCGCTAACAGAAAGGAGTATGGGAACTTCTTCCAATTTCGAAAAGGAGTAGTAAACCCTACCGATTTGTAACACTTGAACCATGATATGAAATGAGTCGATGTCGATAAAGCATAAATCCAAAAAACAATTGAGAAAGTTTGATTCCTTACCGTAATTACATTAATAGTACTTCTAAAGTCCACTTCTCCCCCATACGACGAGTGAAAGGGAAAATGTAAAGACTACCATTAAAGCAGCCCAAGCGAGACTTACTATATCCATGTGAATTATGTCCCCTATCTGAATATGAAGGAATTATTCCATTCTTGTTCACTAATAATAGTGAAATCCGGGGTGCATAGTCAAAAGGGGATTCTTACTCCCAATTCTTTATTTAATGAACCAATCCAATAAATGCATTTAATTTATAAGAAATTCTTAATACAAATTTTCTGATCATTATGATTTCTAGTCGAATTGGGAAAGATTAAGTACAAGCAAAATATGCAACGACCCCCGTGGACAAGGGAGTCTTACTAATATAGCTATAGCATGTAGGAATAAAAAGATCTATTCTTTTGTTAACCTTCATAATTCATTCATAAAAAAACGGAATAAAAACTATATCTATATAACCAAGGTAAATCATTATCTATCACACACATACCTCTATTTTCTTTATTTCCCATTTTCTTTATTTCCCATTTTCTCTATTTCGTCTCTGTGAAAAAATGGGGAGACAGTCGATTATATTCTTGACTAGGGGTTACTGAACAGAAGTTTTTTTGGCAGTTTTTTTTTCTAAAAACTGAATTTGACAATCAAATATTGATCGAATATCTGAGTATTCAAAGACATTCGGGAGTTTGTAGACCAAAGTTGTTTCTCCACAATAAGTAACAGTTAGACTCCCCTTTGGTTATCTAATTCAAGGCCCAGTCAGTAAATATTCCATTAGTAGTGGAAGGGCTATCAAGACTTCTCGGCTCCCTTCATAGTACGAAAATCTTTTTTTGACTCCTATCAAAAAAAAGTTACAGATCTTTTGAGAATCTCCATATGCTTCGAATCAAGGGGGTATCAACAGCCCCCCTCCCCCTATGCTGGCGAAGATTTCGGTGAGTTATATCAAAAAAAAGAAGGGATTTCAGGTCTTTTGTTGACCAGGCGACACCCAGATTTGAACCGGGGAAAAAAGGATTTGCAGTCCTCCGCCTTACCGCTCGGCCATGTCGCCAAAAAAAATAGATGACAATATTACCCCCTTTTTGGTTTGAGGTGTATTGGATTACTGAACTTCTTTTTTTGTACTGACATCTTGAATCCTGTTTGCCTTAACCAAAAGAAACCATTCCCTTTTTTTATTAGATCCAACCCTTCGATTGATTGTATAGTATCACAAAATACACAATACCTAAAAACTTCCCCTATCCTTTCTATTGAAAGGGAAAATTTCTTTCACAAAAAAAATTCATAATAATTTTGAACCATTAACTATTGACTTGTGGCTTGACTGCGAATTCATGAATGATTTTTAGATTTCGATCTTAAATTATGTTTCCCTAATGACATAAGAAAGTCAAAATAATAACTAATTATTGTTGATTCTTTTCAATCAAAAAATTTTTCTTAATTTCCATTTTTCTCAATTTCGATTATAATTATATATTATATATATTATTTATATATATTATATAAAAAAAATTTATATATGTAAAGTAAACTCCGGAACCAGAACATATATAATCCCAGATATAGAATCGGATATTCAAATATAGGGTGCCGATAGGGAATTCTCCGAAAATATCGTACTTCAATTTTTCATTGAATCGATTGACGAAAAAAAGTCTAAATTTGGATAGACCCCCGCCCATGCTGCCCCGAATAGAACGGCAATAAAAGAATAAAAGGGGAGACGGATATATAGAAGATAGCTACACATGTTTAATAAATACAACCCGCTTACCAAGCGTATTTTACGAATTCTAGTAATAAGTAATAATAAGAGAATCGGTCAAAGTTTCTCTTTCTTTTCTCGGCAATTTTTTTTAAATGAAATCCCAAAAACTTTTTCTGATTATTCTATATTTATCTCGGCGAACCGCTCAAATCCCGAATCCGTTTATTTTTCCGGTATCCAATCGATTGGAATATGTAATATCATTATAATAGTAGTAATTGAATCACTTTTGTTCTGATAGAGTATATAGTAAAGCCCATAAATCTAAGCATCAGAATTTTGGTTCCAAGAATGTTTTAGCAATTCCTTTCATCTCTTCTCTTACAAATTCAATTCCGAAATTTGACTTGAGTAGAAAATTCTCGCTATTCCCCATTCATACATATTTCATACTGTCCATATATGGACATATCTGGTATGGAATTGGGTAAAATTTTATGTGATTCAGTAAACAGAATATAAATTCCATCGGCGTTGGGTTGATCTATATGATTCGATGAAGAATGCGCTAAAAATGGGATTTTTCTATAAAAAAAATGGGAAATTCATTTCAAATGTTCCGGGATGGAAATGAGGGAATGGCGACAATACCTGGGCTTAATCAGATACAATTTGAAGGATTTTGTAGGTTCATTGATCAGGGCTTGGCGGAAGAACTTTATAAGGTTCCCAAGATTGAAGATACAGATCAAGAAATTGAATTTCAATTATTTGTGGAAACATATCAATTGGTGGAACCGTTGCTAAAAGAAAGAGATGCTGTGTATGAATCCCTTACATATTCTTCTGAATTATATGTATCCGCGG